AACCCTAGACTTTACTCAATTCCACTGTCCTAAGATTCACTTTAATCAACTAATATAAACTATATATCAGTTGATATCTCCTTACCTACTTGGTTACCATTAGCTTCCCTTTTGACCCAATGTAATTTCTTATATCCGGGGGTTCTCTTCCAACCTAAAATAGAAATTTTATTTCTATGAATATCTAAATGACAACTTGAACAAACAGGCACCAAGTTAGATTTTCGATTCAATCTTTTATTACAGAATTTCTTGGGTTGAATATGGTGAATAGCCTCTGCTAAAGCACCGCATATTTCACATGAATCAATAAAAACTTGAACATTATATTTAGAGGGGCGGAATACTGTTAAAGAATTAGGCACATTTCAAGATGGTGGTTCCCAATCAATAAGTTTCCGATATTTCAAAGCACTATTATAAAATTTTTTATCATTAATTATATGGCCCATAACTTCAATGCCATATTGAGAAGGGCCTGGTCCAGGTTTTAATTTACGTTCATAAATTAAACACAAATCTTCTTGAATAACAGATAAATGATAATACTTAACTGGCAAATTAATTAAAGAACAAACTTGGTGTAAATGAGTAGAAAGAACAAAACTAGTTTGTGCTGTTGTTAATCTTTCAATTGTTGCAGCTAATATTGCTGTTCCTGAACTAGTTTCTGTTCCATGACAAATTTCGTCCCCTAATATTAGACTGTTATAATTGGCCAGCTTTAATATAGTTGAAAGATCTCTCATTTCAACCTCAAAAGTACCTTGACCTTTATGAAGATCGTCTCCCCCTGAAATACGAGTAATTAAATAGTGATAGGGCTTTAATTTAAATGAATCTGCAGCTACATACATTCCTGCTTGAGCTAAAATTACGTTGACCCCAATTGCTCTAAGTAAAGTAGATTTACCTGCACCATTTATTGAAAATACTAACATTCCTTGATCTTTTAAACTAATATTATGGGCTATACATTCTTCTTGAGTGTTTAACTGCTCTACTAATGGATGTCGCAAGTTAATGGCTTCTATAAAACCTTTAGTTTGTTGAAATTTTCCCAATGTTAAGTAGGGTTTAGTATAATTAAATTTATTAGCCGCAATAGCTCCACTTAATGCAACATCTAATCTAGAAATAAAATTGACTAAAGGTGAAAATAACTCAGAATAACTGAAATATAATCTTTTTAGTTCCCGATTATAAGTTTGCTTAATATAAGTGTTAATTTGCTCTTCTAATAAATTTAATTCAATTAATACTTTATGAATAATGGGACTAGTAATTATATGGTGGTTTCCTTTTTTACCCAATAAAATAATTGAATTATTCGATATAGGGGCATTTGTTATGTAATGTTCTAACTTAACTAATTTTTTAGATGGAATAGAGAGAGCGTAACCCTCTTTATTAAAATATTCAACTTTGATAGAGATTGTGTCTTGAAATACAATATTTGAAATTTGTTCGGCCCACTCTGTGAGTTGGGTTCTTAAAGTTTGTTGTTGTACAAGAAGGTTAGTTAGATTATCAGTTGGTTGTAATACGTCTTTGAAATCACCTAAAAGATTATTTACTTGAAAAATTCGGTTTATCTCCTTAATTAGCGATTCTAATTGAAGCTTAATTGGAAGGGGTAATTGAATTCATTTATTACTTAATCTACCTATTAATTGATTAGCAAATAAATAAGAATGATAAATTTGATTTAACTTTTTAGGTGACAAAATAATATCACTCGAGGCACATATTGCCCACTGACGATGTAAAGAAGATAAATCTTTAATATTTTTTAACTCAAAATTATCAAATATTTTTTTGTCAAGTAATTGTTTAAATATAGCAATTTCTTCATAACGAAGATTCAATTCAGAATAATCTGTAATAGGGTTAAGAAGTCTGAATTTAAGTAATCTTTTACCTATTGTAGTTGAACAGTAATCAATTAAACTGAGTAAACCACCCAATTTATCCCTCTTAGGTAGTAAATCCAACTGATACTCTGCTCGATTACATAGTATTAAATTTAAGGGGCTAACAACAGAATTATAATATTCGGGAAGTTGAAGGTTCTTAATAAAATTAGGATTTCGATCTTTAATAAATTGTAAAACTCCTAAAAGGCTAATTAAATTTGCCTGATTAACACTTTCTGTCCAAGTACTTTGAAATATCTTACTAAGGGTATATTTTTGATAATTTTTGTTAAACCATTCAGCATTAATAACGTTAATACTCATATAAATATGAAGTAAAAGCCATTCTTTATTATTTTCATACCTATAAGATAAATAATGTACTTCTTCCATAATTTCAATTTTAGCATTAGGTTCAGAAGGGAATAAATTCCAATCAATTAATAAATTATAGATATTTATTAAAATTTCTGAATTTGCCTTCGAGTTAATCCAAATTACTATTTCCCTAACACGATAATTAATTAATAACCGAGCGACTTTGTCTCTTTCTGTCCAAGAGATAGGAAACATTATACTATGCCCACTTATGACTGAAAATAAAGTAACACCTATTACACCTTCGCCTATTAAATTATTTTGAGAAAAATAAATTGATAACACATAAGATAATTCCGAACAATCTTCTAAATTACTTCCTAAATTACAACTAGGAGAATAAACTTGAGATATTGCGCGTTGTTTTGGCCCTGATTGATTAGTAACTAATTCATCGATAACTATAACAGTTCAACCTTTATCTAATAAAGTACTTAGATGAGTAGTAAGAGAATAAATTGGAAATCCCATTTGAAGCAAGGATCTTTTACCGAGTGATATTACTCTCATATCAAGCAATGTGGCAACTTGTTCAATAGAGGGTGTTACTCTCAAAGACTCTCGCATGGATGATTCAGCTAATAATTCAGCTTGAGAATATGCTTGTTGCTTACTCGGAGTATCAGGTTCATGCCAAAGTTCATAGAACTTACCAATTTGGATAAATTGGATTACTGATAATCCATACTTAGAATAATTTTCCTCTACTAAGTTAAGATATTGCATAGGCACTTGATTCATTTTTAATTAAAAGAATTAGAAGTTAGCCTCTTAATAAATTTAAGGCTCGAACAGCAATTGTACCACGTAAACGGTAATAATTAACCATAATGGCTAAACCAATAGCAGACTCGGCAGCTGCGACAGTCAAAATCACAATCGCAAAAATTTGACCAAAAAGCGCATAGAGCACACGAGATTCAAATAGAAGCAAAATAGTAGAAGCCAGTAACACTAGCTCTACACACATTAGCATAATAATTAAATTACTTCTATTAAGAATAATACCTAAAATTCCAATTAATAAGATGACAATTGATAGTATTAAATAGGACATGTACTAAATTATTATTAAAGGCTAGTTCTCCCACTCTAACCCTCCTTCTATCCACTCATAAATTAATCCTAAAGTTAAGATAAATAAAAATAACATAATAATCCAATATCCAAATAAAGATAAGCTCATATAAGTAACAGCCCAAGGAAATAAAAAAGATATTTCAAGATCAAATATTAAAAACAAGATACCAATTAAGAAAAATCTAACAGAAAAAGGATTCCCTGGATTATCAAAAGGATCAAACCCACACTCATAAACTGACACTTTTTCCATATCGGGTTGTTTATGTCCTAATAAATAAGATGCCCCTAAAATTAGAATTGATAATGTCCCGCTAACAATAAGTAGTATTAATATTCCTTTAAACTCCATGTTCCTGGGGTGAGCACCTTAAAGGTACTCTCTGCTGATTTGTAGAAAAAGATCTTGCCCCGAGCGATATATGAAAGGTGAAGTTGGTTGCTTAGCTAATAATATAGCCCCGATCATAGCAACTAATAGCACCAAACTAGCAATTAACACTAATTCATAATAAATTGTATAAAGATGACTCCCAATTGCCCCAATGTTAGTTCTAGATCCTATAACAGGATTTCCAATATATTTAGGGCTATTGGTTAATAAAGTATAAAATAAGAATATAACAGACAATCCTCCAGGTAAAAAATGCGAATGATCTTGAGAATAAACTTTATTAGGCTGTTGAATTAACATAATTACAAACAGGAATAAAATAGCAATAGCCCCTACATATACAATTATAAATATTAAACCTATATAATCTAATCCCAATGATATAAACATGACAGCAGCATTAACAAAGGCAATAACTAACCAAAATACTGAATAAACAGGATTTGGCGTCGATATAACCATAAGACTAGTTCCGACTAATATTAAAGAAAATATCATAAAGAAATTATTCATATTGATTAGAATTTATTCATCCTCCAAACTGGACTCATCAGCACTATAAGCATCAGAATTCTCAGAAAAACTAAACCCATCATAACAATGACTAGTATAACTATCAGAATTTATACTATCAGAATCTTTTATCCCATCATAATTTATTTCAGCTAATTCACTATTTAAAAGATTTTCAGTGCTAACATTTAGCGACTCCTGGGATAGGTCGCTAGATAATGGAATGTTCCTCAAGGATTGGGACCTCAATTTGATTATTATTCAAATCTTGATCCATAACTTGATTATTGTTAAAATGGGCGTTTCATTCTTCATTCAACCACTCCAGGTCTTCGCGGAATCGGAATAATTGTATGGGTTGATTAAATTGATTAAGATTTTCATGAGAAGCAACAATATGTAAGAACTGATTAAGCGGAGAAGGATGGCGAGGTTGTAACTGATGCATAAAGTGAAAAAGAGAGGGAAACCTCCGGGCCAAACTAGCAGCGGTGTTATCCATAGCTGAAAGATGCTGTTCTATATCGTAGTAGGTCAATATAAGGAAAACATCCCATATACTCTCCAAAATGTCTAAAAACATGTATATTAGCTCCTAAGTGCACGAAAATATTGTGGTCTAAAGCCCCCGGATTAATCCGAGTCACCATATTTAAGGGGAGTTGGCATGGGTATTATACCACCTATACACCAGTTATTAAAAAATATCTTATGTTCATATAACTCACAGAATAACTCTCCTGGCATATAAAGTAAAGGAATTAGACTAAGTATAGCTTCATTCTGAGTTAAAGAAGTTATATCCACCAAGCTGTCTAAGATTACCCCAGTGGGCTGGGGCCTTAAAATAACTTCTGGCTCGTCATCCAAATCGGAAGGTATCGGAGAATCTGGCAGCAGAGGCAACATAGGTGCGGCTATAGATATAATCTTCTAGATAGTCTTTTGATTAAACTGATAATCACTTTTAAAATTCAATAAATAATTTTCTATCAATCCTAACAAAGGGATTAATACTAAGAAATAAGCAAAATAGAATATAGAAGCAAATTGACCAATCATAACATAAGGCTCCTCTACTGGATTAGCCCCTAACCAAGTCAATAGAATAAAATCAGCTACTAAAAACCAAAATGCTACTTTACCTAAGGGTCTAAATGTTAAAGCTCTTAGGGTACTAGTATGAATAAAAGGCAATAAAAATAACACTAAAATACTAAATATCATAGCCAAAACCCCTCCAAGTTTATTAGGTATCGAGCGTAATATGGCATATGCAAATAAGAAGTACCATTCTGGTTGTATGTGTACAGGAGTTACTAAAGGATTAGCTTGAATGAAATTTTCAGGATCACCTAATACATTAGGCATAAAATAACAAAGTATAACTAAAATAGTGCTAAGTACCATTATTCCAAATAAGTCCTTATAAGTATAATAAACATGAAAAGTAACTTTGTCTATATTGGAGTCAATCCCTAAAGGATTATTTGAGCCAGTTGTATGTAAACCAATAATATGTAGTACGCCTAATCCAGCTATAAGAAAAGGAAAAAGATAATGTAAAGAAAAGAAACGGTTAAGAGTCGCATTAGATACACTAAATCCCCCCCAAATCCATTGAACAATATCTGTTCCTATATAGGGTATAGCAGAACAAAAGTTAGTTATAACTGTGGCTCCCCAAAAGGACATTTGTCCCCAAGGTAATACATACCCTAAAAAGGCTGTTATCATCATCACTAAATAAATTATAACCCCGATATTTCAAACATCTAATTTCATGTAGCTCCCATAATAGAGCCCTCTACCCATATGTATATAGACACAAAGAAAGAATAATGAAGCTCCATTAGCATGAATATATTTTAACATAAAACCATAATTAACATCTCTTAAAATATGAGAAATTGAGTCAAAAGCTAAACTAACATCAGGGCAATAATGCATAGCTAAGAATATCCCAGTAATCAATTGAATAGCTAAACAAAGTCCTAACAAAGAACCAAAATTCCAGTAATAACTAATATTAGAAGGGGCTGGTAAATCAACCAGGACCCCATTCACAATAGAAAGTATTGGATGTTGAGTTCTTATTCGCAACATTTTGTTTGGTGATTCCATAAAGAAGGAAATGAGCCGACCTTCAATGAGCCCATACATTAACTTCCCCACCAGTAAATACATATGTATAAAAACAACCAAACCACATCTACAAAATGCCAATACCAACTAGCAGCCTCAAAACCAAAATGATGATGACGAGTATAGTGATAGCCTATTAATCTAGCTAAACACACAGCCAAAAATATAGTTCCAATTATAACATGAAAACCATGAAAACCTGTAGCCATAAAAAAGGTTGAACCATATACAGAGTCTGAAATTGTAAAAGGCGCTTCGTAATACTCCATAGCTTGTAGGGCTGTAAATTGAATCCCAAGTATTACGGTACAAGTAAGTGATTGAATGGCTTCTAATCTTTGTCCGCTAACTATGGCGTGATGTGCCCATGTAACTGTTGCTCCTGAACTAAGTAATATGGCTGTATTTAATAAGGGCACAGAAAATGGATCTAACACTTCTATACCAACAGGGGGCCAAATAGCCCCTAACTCTATAGTAGGAGATAAGCTACTATGGAAAAAAGCCCAAAAGAACGCAAAAAAAAAGCAAACTTCAGAAGTAATAAAAAGGATCATACCATATCTTAATCCCCTTTTTACTATTTGAGTATGATGTCCCTGGAAAGTGGCTTCTCTAATAATATCTCTCCACCAAACAAACATTGTTAATATTATTGTTATTGCACCTAAATACATTATCCATGTATAACTATAATGAAAATATAATACTGAACCTACTGTTAACAGTAATGCCCCAATTGCACCTGTATAAGGCCATGGACTAGGATCCACTAAATGATAAGGGTGATAAGCCTTACTCATGGCTCCCCGGCGGGGAATCGAGCAGAAACATACTCCTACCCAACAATTTTTATTTGAAGTATGAGAAAGTCTAGATTAATGTAAGTTGAGAGTATCATTAATGTATATGGTAGTTAACAGACAAAATACATATGCTTGAATTAAAGCCACAGCAATTTCTAGTAAAGTTATAAAAATCATTACTAATATTGGGGCTAAACTTAATACTAATAATCCATTACTAATCATTGCAAACCCAAAACTTGCTAATATAGCAAATAAAAGGTGGCCAGCAGATAAATTAGCAGCTAATCGAACACCTAAAGAAATTGCTCGAGAGAGATAGCTAAGTGTTTCAATTAGAACTAATAATGGAGCTAATAATAAAGGAGCCCCACTAGGCATCATCATTGAAACAAAGTTTCAACGGTAGTGTGTTAACCCCAAAATTGTAACTGCTATTAAAATTGATAAACTTAATCCAAAAGTAACAACAATATGGGCAGTTGGAGTAAATACATAAGGAAATAGCCCTAATAGGTTTAACCCAGCAATAAACGTAAATAGAGTAATAATAAGAGTAAAATATTGAGTTCCCTTATTAGCTGTAGAATCTTTTACTAATCCTAAAAAGTGAGTATAAAGAATCTCTTGGATAGCTTGCAATCTTGTGGGTATTAATTTATATGAACAACTTCCTATTAATATGACACTAAATAGAATAAGCATCATAATAGAAGAATTAGTAATTATTTCTCCAATTATCCTAACTACATTAAACTGATCAAAAAAAGAAGCTGCCATATGGGTCTAGATGTAAGAAATGGGCCTATTTATGGAGTAGATCTTGTAATATAGTATATGCTCGATTAACCCCTAGTCCCTTACTAAGGGTTGCCCCCTCCTTCTGTAATATACTTCTTATACGTAAATTATTTTGAATTTTAGGTAAAATAAATAAACTCATAATACTATAAAGTGCTAACAAAATTATTAATGTCCAGCTATATTGAGTTAAATAAACAGTTATATCTAAGTGAGGCATAATTTAGATAATAATTTGATATAAGATCCCCCTAAAGATCACATAATGAGGATAACCAGCTGATATATTTATCTATACTAACGGCCTCTATAACAATGGGCATAAAAGAGTGATTAGCACCACATAATTCGGAACATTGACCATAAAATAATCCTGGTCTTTTAGCTAAAAATCCGGTTTGGTTAAGACGTCCAGGTACAGCATCCATTTTAAGAGCTAATGAAGGCACAGCAAATGAGTGAAGCACATCTGCGCCTGTAACTAAAACTCTTACATAAGTATCAATAGGAATAACCATTCTATTGTCAACCTCTAATAATCGGAGATCACCGGGTTGAAGGTCACTCGTAGGTATCATGTAAGAGTCAAATTCTAAGGTACTATCCTCACCTAAGGTTTGATAGTCTGAGTACTCATAAGACCAATACCATTGATGACCTATAGCTTTTACTGTTACACCGGGCTCTATTATTTCATCCATCAAATAAAGTAGTTTCAAAGAAGGAAATGCTATAAACACTAATATAACTGCTGGAATTATAGTCCAAATAATTTCTATTGTGACTCCCTCTATAGTATAACGATGATAAGCTTGGCCTGTTAATCCTCTTATAGTTAACCACAGGACGGCTGTTATAATAATAATTAAAATAAACATAATTTGGTTATGAAGAAATAGAATTTCTTCCATAACAGGACTAGCAGCATCTTGGAAGCTTAGTTGAAATGGCTCAGCCGCATCACGAAATGAGGCTTTTAATAATGCATTAATTGGAGTTTTCATTCTTCTCTGGCCCTATCACTTTGTATACATACCCTAAAAGTTTCCGGTGTTGAAAGTGTTTTTACTTACTTTAGATTACTTTAATCTAGAGTAAGCATGAACAAATATCTTACACGTTGGCTATTTTCTACTAATCACAAGGATATAGGTACTTTATATTTACTATTTGGTGCTTTCTCTGGAATGGCGGGAACAGCTTCGAGTATGTTGATACGGCTAGAACTATCAGCTCCAGGTAGTATGTTAGGAGATGATCATTTATATAATGTAATTGTAACATCACATGCTTTATTAATGATTTTTTTCCTGGTAATGCCAGTAATGATTGGAGGATTCGGAAATTGGTTTGTACCAATTATGATTGGTGCGCCTGATATGGCCTTTCCTAGATTAAACAATATCAGTTTCTGGTTATTGCCACCTTCTCTAATACTATTGGTTGGTTCTATGTTTGTGGAACAAGGAGCAGGTACAGGCTGGACTATTTATCCCCCACTATCAAGCATTCAAGCCCATTCAGGAGGAGCTGTGGATATGGCTATATTTAGTCTACATCTAGCTGGGGTATCCTCCATTTTAAGTTCTATTAATTTTATAACTACTATAATTAATATGAGGGTTCCTGGTATGAGTATGCATAGATTACCTCTATTTGTATGGTCTGTGTTAATTACTACAATATTATTATTATTATCTTTACCAGTATTAGCTGGTGCAATTACAATGTTATTGACAGATAGAAATTTTAATACAACATTTTTTGATCCTGCGGGAGGAGGAGACCCCATTTTATTCCAGCACTTATTTTGGTTTTTTGGACACCCTGAAGTTTATATACTAATTCTCCCCGGATTTGGTATGGTATCCCAAATTATACCCACATTTTCTGCTAAACAACATATTTTTGGCTATTTAGGTATGGTCTATGCTATGATTTCTATTGGAGTATTAGGATTTATTGTTTGGGCCCACCATATGTTTACCGTTGGTATGGATGTCGATACTCGTGCTTATTTTACTGCCGCTACTATGATTATTGCTGTTCCCACTGGAATTAAAATATTTAGTTGGTTAGCTACTATATATGGGGGAAGCCTGCGGCTTGATACACCTATGTTGTGGGCTATTGGGTTTGTGTTCCTCTTTACTATAGGCGGTTTAACTGGAGTTATATTAGCTAATAGTTCATTAGATATAGCATTACATGATACTTATTATGTAGTAGCTCACTTCCATTACGTGTTATCTATGGGGGCCATATTTGCTATATTTGGGGGATATTATTATTGGTTTGGTAAAATTACGGGTTACAATTATAATGAATTATACGGTAAAATCCATTTTTGGATTATGTTTATCGGAGTTAATTTAACTTTCTTTCCCCAACATTTCTTGGGTTTAGCTGGATTACCTAGAAGATATTCGGATTTTCCTGATGCTTATCAAGATTGGAACTTAATTAGTTCTTGCGGAGCTGTAATAGCCTTAGTAGGAATTATATGGTTCATCTACTTATCTTATGAAGCATTAGCAGCCGAAAGACCATTTAAGGGCTGGTCAACTTCGCCTGGTTCATTAGAATGGTCTCTATCCTCTCCACCTGCTTTTCATACTTATAATGAATTACCGTTTGTCTATCAACGTAAATTGAGTCATGGGGATGATTTTAATATTATTTCCACATTACTCCTTTGACCTTGGGGAGTCTATAAGGCAATGTGTTCTTCTAATACATGCAAGGCCCCATATTCGGGGGCCTTACTGGTGAGGATAAAACGGAGATCATCTCGAGATTATCTCGGTTAACGTATTAGAGTAGGTGAGATAGTGGCCCACCTAGTCGAAGATGCGTAGTATAACCACACTTTCACTGAAACAAGGGGAAGACATTTGGCAGCAGTAGAGAGTTTTGTGCAATGGGTAAACGCTTGACACAGGGTTTCACACTGAGGTCTGTCTAACTAAGTGCCAGCAGACGCGGTTAAACTTAGGGGCCCAGTTTTTATTTCGCATTAGGCGTTAAAGTATGTAGTGAAACATGAAAATAAAGTAGGGCAAACCTCTTGGTAATAGTAAAATGTTTGAAGCAAAAATGGAAGTCCGAAGGTGGAAACTCCTTACTTCGTTCATGGTATTTCATGAAATACGAAAGCTTGGATAGCAAACAGGATTAGATACCCTGGTAGTCCTTGCCCTAAACTTATACAATAGCTTTATTAGCAAATAACCCTATTGTATGCCTGAATACTATGATCGCAAGATTGAAACTCAAAAGGCTTGGCTGTTCACTGTTTGAATCAGAGGAGCGTGTAATTTAATACGATGATCCGCGTGTCACCTTACCTTTCCTTGAAAGCGTACTTAGTAGCCGCTCAGGCATTGCATGGCCGTCGTCAGGATAACAATAAATGTTATCCTTAACCCTATTATGGATTAAGTCAGGTGTCATGGTCTTTATGGAAAGGGATATCATGCGCTACATTCTCCTATACAATATATCCAATAAATTAGGAGGCGGAGATTCTCTGAAATGTGAATTTTAAGTAGGATTTGATAGTAATCGGGAAGTAGAGCGTTCCGGTGAATTCTAACCCAGTGTTAGCACAAATCGCCCGTCGTCCCTTTCAAGTTAAGGATACGAAACGCCCCGCGGGGTTATCCTTCCTTTTCGAGAGTGGGTAAGTCGTAACATAGTAAGGGTAAGGGAACTTGCTCTTGGGTCAAGTTTTGTGCGTTTAATACGTACTTGGCCGCAGTAACTAGGATGAGTACTATTATTTTAATTATCTTTAAAACGCTTGCAATAATAATACCTTTATTAGTGGCTATAGCTTATTTAACTTTAGCAGAAAGAAAGGTATTAGGGTATATGCAAGCACGAAAAGGACCTAATGTAGTTGGTGTTTATGGACTACTACAACCTTTAGCTGACGGATTAAAGTTATTCACTAAAGAAATGGTTATCCCCAATCATACTAATTTGTCGGTCTATATTATAGCCCCGGTTCTATCGCTTACTTTAGCTTTTTTGGCTTGGGGGGTTATCCCGTTTAGCTCTGGCATTGTATTAGCTGATATTAATGCTGGTATCCTATACATCTTTGCTATCAGTTCGATGGGGGTTTATGCTATTTTAATGTCTGGTTGAGGAAGTAATTCTAAATATGCATTTTTAGGGGCTATCAGAGCAGCAGCTCAAATGATTAGCTATGAAGTGTGTATGGGGCTTATTCTAATCTCAGTAATATTATGTGCGGGTTCTCTTAATATTACTCAGATTGTTTTAGCTCAAGCCGAAATTTGGTATATAATACCTTTATTTCCAGCTGCTTTAATGTTTTTTGCTTCGATATTAGCTGAAACTAATAGGGCTCCTTTTGATCTTACTGAGGGAGAATCAGAATTAGTGTCTGGTTATAATGTAGAATATTCAAGTATGTCATTTGCCTTATTCTTTTTAGCTGAATACGGCCATATTATTTTAATGAGCTGTTTGACAAGTTTATTGTTTTTAGGTGGTTGGACACCTTTCACAGGAATTTTAGGGATGGGCTGCTTAGCTCTTAAAACTACTAGTGTAGTATTCGCATTTGTGTGGGTACGAGCCTCTTTTCCTAGAATGAGATATGACCAACTTATGTATTTATTATGAAAGTCTTACTTACCTTTTAGTCTTGGTTTAGTCGTTTTAATTTCTGGCCTGTTGATAGGTTTAGATGCTAGAGCGTAATTGAGGGGTGATGCGGCCGAGAATTTAATAGGATCTTATAATATGTTTTTATTGGTTTTAAAATGAAGCGGACGTGAAAGTAAATTAGTGCCTAGGCCTCTTCGGAGGCTCCTGGGTGCGTAGGGTCAACTAATGGTAAGTTCTCAGACTCATAATCTGATTATGTCGGTTCAACTCCGGCCCCTACTAAGATTCTAAAGATAAGATATATCCACATAAAACCAAGTAGGTAAGGAGATATCAACTGATATATAGTTTATATTAGTTGATTTAAATGAATCTAGGCAAACATACACGAACTAATTCGATTAAGGGAGATGGAACTATCCCCAATAATACAATAGCTATTATTAACGGTAATTGCCCATTAAATTCTCGTCTATTAATATCTCTTGAAAATATTAAATATGAAGAAAGTTGCCCAAAACAAATTCTATTATATAAATATAATGAGTAAGCAGCAGCTATAACCATACTAGTCGAAGTTAAAATACCTAATGAGGTACTAATAGAGAAAGCAGCTACTAAAGATAAAAATTCTCCAACAAAATTACAACTAAGAGGAACAGCAATATTGGCTAAAGTAAATATCATAAATATTATAGAAAATAGAGGCATAGTCATAACTGCTCCTCTATAATATCTAACTAACCTTGTGTAATATCTCTCATAAAGCAACGTTACTGCTATAAATAAAGCAGGGCTGACTACCCCATGAGCTATCATTAAGAATATAGAAGCTATTAAGCCCTCCATCGTATGAGTAAATAAACCTATTGTTACTATTCCCATATGAGCTACCGAGGAATAAGCTATCAGACGTTTTGCATCGACTTGCCTACAAGTAGTTAAACTTCCATATATCACTGCTATTAATGATAACGTTAATATGATTGGTGCTAAATACTCTATTGCTTCAGGGAAAAGTGGCCAAGCAAATCGAATAAATCCATAACCTCCTAATTTTAACAATATTCCAGCTAGAATCACGGAACCAGCTAAAGGAGCCTCAACATGCGCAAGAGGCAGCCATATGTGAAAGGGGATCATTGGTATTTTAACTGCTAAACTAAAAAAGAAACCTATAAATAACCAAATTTGAATATTACTATCAATTTGTATGTTAGTTAAAGACAAGTAATCAGTTGTACCTGTTACTCTATAAATAACTGCTATGCTAAGTAACATTAATATTGAGCCAATTAAGGTGTAAAAGAAGAAATAATAAGCAGCTTTTATCTTTTCAGCCCGGGCTCCCCATACCCCTATTACTAAAAACATGGGGATCAATATGCTTTCAAATAATACATAAAATATTAACAGATCTAATATTGAAAATACCCCAATTAATAGTAATTCTATACTTAGAAGACACATAATAAACTCTTTAACAAGAAACTTAATACTGTTCCAACTTACTAAAACACAAATTGGTGTTAATAAAGTACTTAATACAATAAAAAATATAGAGATCCCATCAATAGCAAATAATATTGGAGAACCTTCAAACCAACCTATTGTTTTCACCCAATTAAATTCTATTATCTGTTGAAATTGAGCTTCTTGATGAAAATTAACTAATAATAAAATAGAAAGAGCAAATGTAATCAGAGACCACTCTAACGCTTGCTGGCGTAATTTCATACTCTTTTCCCTTGGAGTCAATGCTATTATTACTATACTGATTAATATAGAGCCCACTATACAAGCTAATATCATATTACCGTTAGTTTGATAGATACCTGAGTGCGATAGCTGTTCCGACTAATATCATTAGTGCGTAATTAAACAATAAACCAGATTGTAAGCTGCTTAACTCTTTAGTTCTATTAACCAAAAATAAGGCTATTCCAGTGGGACCTAAAATCTCTAAAATACCCCTATCTATAGTACGATAAGAGACAATATGACCGAACTTCCAAACTGTGCTTCCAATATAATAATTTGTTATTTGATTAAACTCCCAGGCATAAAATAAAAACCCATATATATTAGGGCGTGTGATATAATAAATAATATATGGACGAAGTATAAACACTAGTAATATACCTGTTACAGACATAATAACTGGTGCTAAAGAGACTGTTGTGGGGACAAGTGGCAAGGGACGTATACTTGGCGCAAATACCAGATTTTGAGCGAGATAACCAACTAAAATACTCCCTATTGCTAATACTAATAAAGGACCTAACAAGTTTCAATCAGCCTCATGTAAGTGTTGTGCGTTTGTACGTGTTAAATTCGGTTTCGACACAAAACTTAAGTATATTAATCGAAATGAATAAAAAGCAGTTAAAAAGGCTGTAATTGAAGCTAACCAATAAATAGATACTAAACAGTAATTATTATAAGTTAATTCTAATATTAAATCTTTAGAGTAAAATCCAGATAAATAGGGGAAACCAGCTAAAGACAATGAACCAATCAACATTAATACATAGGTTAGAGGTAAACCTCGAATTACTCCCCCCATCTTCCTAAGATCTTGTTCATCTAAAAGAGCATGAATTATTGAGCCTGCTCCTAAGAATAATAAGGCCTTAAAGAAAGCATGAGTTAATAGATGATATAAACCACTTAAACAGCTATAAGTTCCACAAGCCATTACCATGTATCCTAATTGACTACAAGTAGAATAAGCAATAACTTTTTTTATATCCGATTGAACTAATCCTATTGTAGCTGCAAAAAAAGCAGTTAAGGAGCCAATTAAACCTACAATAATTGTTGCAGTTGGAGAATAATCAAAAAGAGGAGCTGATCTTATAATTAAAAATACTCCCGCTGTTACCATTGTTGCTGCGTGAATTAGGGCCGAAACAGGTGTGGGGCCCTCCATAGCATCCGGCAACCAAGTGTGTAACCCTAATTGGGCAGATTTTCCTGCGGCTCCTATAGTTAATAGTATACAAATCCAAGTACAAGCTGAAGATGATGATAAAACGGAAAATAAACTACAGTAATCCAATACTCCAAATTCTTTCCAGATTAATATAATAGCTAACATTAATCCTATATCTCCTACTCTATTGATTAACATTGCTTTAATTGCTGCTTTGTTAGCTTGTATCCGCGTAAACCAAAAATTAATTAATAAGAAAGAACATAAACCAACACCTTCCCAACCAATAAATAACTGTACATAATTATTACTAGTAACTAAAATTAGCATAAAAAAGGTAAATAGAGATAGATAGCTCATGAATCTAGGTAAATGGGGATCTTCTCTCATATAACTTGTAGAATAAACATGAACTAACCCGCTAATTGTAGTTACTACTATTAACATTACAGCTGTTACCATATCAAATTGTAAGCCAAAGCTAGTTATTAGTAAGTCTGATTCTATCCATTTGCCTAACCCTATATAAACTACAGACCCATTAATAAGGATTTCATAACATAGTACAAAAGAGAGGAGGTTACTGGCGAGAACCCACACAGAACTTAACAAGCCAGCCCCTTTTCCTCCAAGATAATGACCCCCTAGTCCGCTTCCGACTGCGCTTAGTAGCGGTATAAATATAACTAGAATATACATGGGAATAAATCTAAAATAATCAAATGTGTTAATTGAAAGAACAAACTAGGACATATTATAATTGTTAATATTAAGTATAAGCTTACCCCAATTAATATTATCTTGCCCGGTGCTCTACGTGAAGAATTTAGTATATTTGCTATTACTAAAGGCGTCGATAAAGGTTGATAAAACATAATTTTAACTAATCTAAGGTAATAGACTCCAGCTATTACGGAACAGATTAAAGCTATTAAAGCGCTAAGATAATAGTTTTGACCAACAGCTGCTAAGATAATATACCACTTAGTTAAAAACCCAATTAAAGGGGGAATTCCTGCAGTAGACAATAAACCTGTAGCCAATGCTAATGCTAACATTGGGCTTAATCTTGAAACACCACTAAACTCAATAAGCATGTCTTTTTTAGGAGATATGATTAGTATTATAGACCAAAGTAGTACTTGAGTTATTATATAAGCACCTATATACATTAAACTCGCTTGAAGACTTTCTATAGACCCAATAGCTATTCCAAGCAGCACAAATCCCATATGGCTTATCCCGCTATAAGCTAATAGTCTTTTTATTCGAGTTTGATTTAAAGCTCCTATAGCCCCAATAATTAAAGAGATTAATCCAGCTATTAATAATCCTGTTTCATTTAGACCTATTTGTACTATAATAGCTAAGACCCCCAATTTAGGCACAATAGATAATAGCGCAGCTACCCAAGTTGGAGCCCCCTCGTAAACATCGGGGGCCCACATATGAAATGGGGCTGCAGAGACTTTAAATAACAATGAAATAGTAATTAAGCACTTGCCAGCTAATGTACTATAAGATACTATACTTAGACGAATAAATTGGAGTTCAAGCTCTCCTGTAGAACCATAAATTAAGGCGCAACCAAATAGAAACAACCCCGAAGATAGTGCCCCTAACACAAAGTATTTCAGCCCAGCTTCTGCCGATAGCAATGAGTTTCTATTATAAGCCACTAAGATAAACATACATAATGTTTGCATTTCTAATGCTAAATAGATAGAAATTAAATTTGTTGACCCAATAAGTAATAAATTACCTAAAATCACCAATAAAATTAATAAAGAACTTGATCGATGCGATGTTAGATGGTCCAACATACATAGTATGGCTAACCCACTTAACATCACCAGCATCTTAATAGCCTGTGTCCAACATAAAAGATGAGGCTCAGTAAATAGCCCAATAACCCCCACAGTACCCACAAGTAGCATAGCTATTCTTAAAGTAGAGGCTTTTAATCCATACGCCAACACTATTAGTATGACGAGCCCTAGTGTTAATTCCATAGTATACCAGGGGCTATACACCCACATGGCATATAATACCTAACCTTTTGTTTTCCCTCTTGGCAGCAGCCAGAGGTTAATTACATCGATGGGGGCCAATATAGTCGAGCATCGCTGAGACCATTCCTTGCGTACTAGGACTCAGAAAAGTTGGTATTGAATATTGTAGATAGAAACCGAGCTGTGTCACCACGCTCTGAACTCAAATCATGTACGGTTTTCATGGTCGAACAGACCAACCTAAGGTACCTTCTACAGCACCAGGGCACCGCAATTCAACATCGAGGTCGCAAACACTGTCCTCGATAAGAACTCTCCAACAATATTACGCTGTTATCCCTACGGTAGCTTTTATCCGCTTTCGATATTAATTTTGGATAATCATATCGGGTCATTATCGCCCACATAGAACTACGTCCTTGTGCCAGCTCGGGGGGTTCCCCTCACTGTCAGGCTAATGAGATTAGTTATGTATACCATAAGCTCGCCTTCGTTTCTTATTCAAAGGTAGTCGCCCCAACTAAACTGTCTTACCAACTAATTATTAACTCAAAATTAGGGTACTTAGTATCAATTACTTTAAGTTAACGCCATCGGTATCCAGTAAAGCTCGATAGGGTCTTTTCGTCTTACAATATTTATGTAGTATCTTCACTACAACTATAATTTCATCGGTTTTCTTCTTGAGACAGTAAGATCCTCGTGGTTCCATTCATACCCGCCAACAATTAATTGGCTATTTATTGTGCTACATTATCACGGTCAGAGTTACCGCGGCCATTCAGTTGGGTTTCGCTTTAGACGTTAGTCCTTAGTTTCACTGTACAACCATTGGGCAGAATTCACCCTCTATACTTCAGCAATCTTTAGCAGAGAGCTATGTTTTTGGTAAACAGTCGAGATCTTATTTTGCCGAGTTCCTTAAGAGAAATTTTACCTAGATCTAAATCCATAATAACAGTTAAAGGTACTCTTCGTACCATAATCTTTTCCTGAACAACTATATAATTATAATCCATCGAATATAATACCCTTAGAAGCTGTATCAATTTTATTTGGAGTGAATTTTGTACTACTCATGCCTGCATTATCACTTCTGTTTATCTCACGAGGTGCACATCTCATGTTAACAGAATGCTCTACTATCAAGCCAGCCTTTCTGGCTTCCAGAATTTTAGTAACAAATTTAGTCGCCTTAATTTTTAGAGTTTCCTAGCTCATTCAGTGAACTCTTACGTTTTCCTGTGCAGATGGCTGTTTCCAAGCCTACTTCCTGTTTGTTTAAGTTGAACCCTCTTTACACACTTAATCTATATTAGTGACTTTAATTTCTGGTTTGGGCTTACCCCTTTTGACTATAGGCCTTATCGCCATAGTCTTACTACACCATTAATTCAAGGGCGCCAAGGGGCGCCCGAATCAATTTAAGGCGCCTTACTAAGATAAGTTTCGTAGAGAACCAGCTATATCCAAGTTCGACTAGTATTTCACCGCTAACCACAGCTCATCCAAGATTTTTGCCACAATCACTGGTTCGGTCAGCATAGCTACCTGGCTGTGGTTAGATCACTTGGTTTCGGGTAATTTGACTGACGAATTTTTCTTGCTGTCACTACGCCTTCATTTATACTTAAGCTTGCCAAATTTTGTCTTGCAGGCCCATTATGCAAAAGGTAACTTTAAGAACTAATTCTGAGTTTTTCCCTCACGGTACTTTCTCTATAGGTGTCTATCGGGGTTTAGTCTAGATGTCCAATCATCTTAATTATCTGTTTGAGACAATTCCTCCGCTATCGCTCGCCGCTACATACGGAATCTCAATTGATGTATTCCTTCTAGTTTAATAAGATGTTTCAATTAACTATTCAATTGACCCTTTTCAGTTAGGATAAACAAGTTCAAAGTCTCTCCCTTGTTATTTCGTGTTTCACGTCCTTACCGATA